ACTATGGATATTTCATATCCCCCTTTTTCTTTACGTAGTATTTTTTTGACTATACCCGATGACGTAGCATTATAAACTGTATTGTTACTCTTGCTACCATCAGGATAAATCTGTCCCCTTCCTCGGTTTCCCCCTACATATATGGGATATTTTAAGAAATGAACGTCTTTTTTTGTAGCGGGATCGGGGGAAAGAATGGGAAAGACAATTTCACTATATTTCTTACCGGGAACAGGGCCTATCACAAGAATATTTTTTTTATTGGGACGATAACTCTGAAAAGAGAGATTTCCTATCTTTTCTTTCAACTCAGGAGAAATACGGTCGGGCGGCGCTAATTCGAATCCCTCAGGCAAAATAAGAACAGCACCCACATTCAACCCTCCCTTTTTTCCATTAGCAAGAACTTGTTTCAGCTGCATATCATAAGGGATTCGAAGAACTGCTTCAAATACAGTATCGGGAAGGACAGCTTGGGGAACTTCAATATCCACGGGCTTATTAGCTAAATGGCAGTTGGCACATACAATTCGTCCAGTTGCTTCCCGCGGGTTTTCATAACCCTGCTGCGCAAAAATGGGATATGCATTTGAAATAGACGTCCGAGTTATTACGTATATCATGATCGATACAGAAATCGATCGAATCATCTGTTCCTTTACCCAAGAAAAAGTATTTCTATTTTCCATGTCCAATCGCGGATCCCGGAGTTTCTACAATAAATTAGATAGGTAGCTAAGTTAATCTAGTTCCCTATACACGAGTCTGTTGTCATTCTACTGCAACAGTTGTACTGGAATGATGAATACCTTGAGCAGGTAGAAATAGAAAGAATTTTGCTAAAAAGGAAAAGGGCTTTCTTTCTAAAGGAAGAAAAATGCTAATTTGATTAATATTAAGAAATCCAATTATGCTTCACTAATTGAATGATAAATAACTACAAGCGAAGGAGATAGACGGTTTAAACAAAAAAAGACCCAAAATTTCAAACACGTGTCTAGAATCACAGGAAAACTACAAACAAAAATAGTGAAAATTAACTCGTTAGGAGCCCATCCAAGATCGTTGTAGACCCAACGAATTAGTAGTTCCCAACCGCGGGTGGAGTGAAATCCAACAAAAAAATCCGTAACTAAAAGAATAAAAAAAGCTTTTATTGAGTCATTTAAGTTATAGAAGAATTCCTGAGCCCAAGAATTCAAAATGACAAGTTCCTCTTTACCCAGAAAAAAAGAACCACTTAGAATAGCCAAACAGATTATATTTGTTGAGAAATGCAAAATGATATGGAGATGGTCCTCATTATCTATTTTGGCCAATTGTATTATTTCCTTGTGTATTCCTATAGGAGGTTTTTGTACATGTGTCTTCGGTTTCTCTTTTATCATTTCGTCCAAGAGAAAAAGCTCTTCTAATTCTATGAATCCTTCTAGAATCCTTTTCTCTTGAATATCCGTTAAGAGAGTTTCAGGTTGCCTGGTATTCCACCAATTCTTAATCCCAAGTTCCAGACATTTGTTAAAAAAGAAAGAGACTCCCCAGGGCAAAAGTACGATAAATACAAGATATAGGAAAGAAGGCAATGCTTTCTTTTTTTTCATTTTTGATCTGTAAATTGAGTTGTTAATGAATCCGCTTTATTCGCTGACTCTATATGATATTTCTTTTCTTTGATCTTTGAAGCATTCTATAACAAGGTTTGAGACCTTGTGTTTGTATCTATTTCTCTTTTTGTATACTAGTAGAATTTCATTCTATTGGGTTCTTTCTTATTTTAGACCTAAATGAAGTGGAATAGAGAAATAGAATAAAAAAAAAGCCCCTTCCCTTCATATGAAAAGGGAAGAATATTATGCTATATATCTCAATTGGACAAAATAAATTAGAAACAATTTTCTCTTATCTTCGGTTGTTCCTTCCTTTAGATAAATACTCGAAAATATCCTTACAATTTTTAAAAATTGCAATTGGTACTCAAAATACTTCAATTGGTACGCGCAAGAAATAGGCCAATTCGGCAGCTTTTTGTTCAATTTCTCGTGGAGTAAAAAACTTCTCATCTGTACGAGTCAAGGGAATGACCCCCTGGCCACGTATTTCCATATAAAGGATACGACGAGGATAAAGACCCTCTTTAACCTGAATTCTAATTGATTGGATATCCCGCACAAGGAATCGAAGGAAGATGCGACGTTTTATTCCAGGGAATCCCCAACGAAAAATGCACACTATTCCCTCTTTTCTATCAAATCGATCATAACCACTGCCTACATTCCACAAAATAGTGCACCACAAATAGGAGCTAATGAATAGGCCCGCGATTCCGTAGAAAGACATCACGACCCCCTGTGGAAAAAAAAGAATTTGTTGAGATGGAAGTAGGGATATCATATTCTTACCAAGATAACTGGAAGCCCCAACCGCTAAGAATCCTAATGAACCTAGAAAAAGAATACAGGCCCAGAAAAAATTACCTCTTTTTCGAGAACCCTTTAGAAGTTCTATCCATATGTGTTCTGATCGCCAATTCATATTAGATATACTAAATCCAGCAGTGGTTAATTGAAATTGAGAGAATAAGCTAAATGATTTTGACTTTACTTTTTTTGTTTTGATTCTGAAATCACCTTCAGCAGCTAGGACTCCTGTGAAATAATTGGTTAGATACATTGACTTTCTATTCAAAAAAAAATTCCTGGATCCGCTTAAAAAAAACTCCCTATACTCGGCTACGCATATGTATGCATTTATGCTCGTAACCTATATCTGCATCCATAGACGTTTTTCATTTGTGTGTAGAAAGAGCTACATACCCTATCATATTAATATATTACTTACACTAAAAAATATCTGTATTATGATCCTGGAAATACATTGAGCAAATTAGGCCCCGTGGGTTCTAGACAATCTTATTTTTCTGCACATAAAGAAATAAAGAAGCCATTGCAATTGCCGGAAATACTAAGCCTACTAAAGGCACGAAAATAGAGGGTAAGTTTAAATCTGTCATAGAATGGGTGTCTCAATTCCAATTTACTATTTCTATCTATTCCAAATATATCTTAAGATTCTTATGATATAATTAAGTATATCTATTATAAGGAATATTGACTATTGTATTTTTGAGTTTACAAAATAAAGATTTTTTATAGAATACTTTAGTTAGTATTCTTTAGTATTCTATATCTATAAAAAAATGAATGGAATGGATAATTAAATTTTTCTTTTTCCATTCTCATGGCCTTTCTATCTTTCTAATCCAACTTGAAATTGGATTCAAAAGAAAGCGATAAAATGAAAGAAATACCTCTTTCAGAATACCCTTGAATTTAAAAAGTAGAAGTGGAATAGAATATCCAGTTGAAGGGTAATGATCATACGTCTGTAATGCATTGTATGTCCCAGAATAGGTCCCATTCTTCTACCCTTTCCGGGTAGTCGATGGCTATTCACAGCTACTACCTTAACACCAAAGAAGAGCTCGACCCAATGCTTTATTTCTGTCTTAGTGAATCCCGATTCGACATTAAAAATATATTGATTCTTTCCCAATAAACGAAGACTCTTTTCTGTAAATACTGCGTATTTGATTCCATTATCGTATGATAATACTATATTTATTTTGATTTTTATTTCTTTATTGTATTATACCTTTATATATTCTAGATATATAGAATAGAAGAATCTCGATTTGTCAAGTCTCATGATCGTATCAAGATATATTTAAATTCGGCTCGATCTTTTTTACAAAAAAAAAGATCGAGCCGAATTTAATTGCAATCAATTAGAAGATTAAAGAAGAATTACTGCATTTCGTAACTGATTTTTTCTCTTTCTATTTCGCTTTTTTTAGACCTTCTTTATCTTTATATCTAGTTTTATTTACTTACATCAATGGTATCTACCGGCTTGAAGTCGAATTTGATCGCTTTCCATACTTCACAAGCTGCAGCTAGTTCAGGACTCCATTTGCAAGCTGCTCGGATAATTTCATTACCTTCACGAGCAAGATCGCGCCCTTCGTTACGAGCTTGTACACAGGCTTCTAAAGCCACTCGATTAGCTGCTGCACCTGGTGCATTCCCCCAAGGATGTCCTAAAGTTCCTCCACCAAATTGTAATACGGAATCGTCTCCAAAGATTTCGGTCAGAGCTGGCATATGCCAAACATGAATACCCCCTGAAGCCACCGGTATAACACCTGGCATGGATACCCAGTCCTGGGTGAAAAAGATACCGCGAGAACGATCTTTTTCAATATAATCATCGCGCAATAAATCAACAAAACCTAAAGTCATTTCGCGTTCCCCTTCTAACTTACCTACTACTGTACCGGAGTGGATATGATCTCCCCCAGACATACGCAATGCTTTAGCTAATACACGGAAATGCATACCATGATTTTTCTGTCTATCAATAACTGCATGCATTGCTCGGTGAATGTGAAGAAGTAGGCCGTTGTCGCGGCAATAATTAGACAAACTAGTATTTGCGGTGAATCCTCCAGTTAAGTAGTCATGCATTATAATCGGAACCCCTAATTCCCTCGCAAATACTGCTCTCTTAATCATTTCTTCGCATGTACCTGCAGTCGCATTCAAGTAATGCCCCTTGATTTCGCCAGTTTCTGCTTGTGCTTTATAAATTGCTTCGGCAACAAATACAAAACGGTCTCTCCAGCGCATAAATGGTTGTGAGTTTACGTTTTCATCATCTTTGGTAAAATCAAGTCCACCGCGTAGACACTCATAACATGCTCTACCATAATTTTTTGCGGATAATCCCAATTTTGGTTTAATAGTACATCCCAATAAAGGACGACCATACTTGTTCAACTTATCCCTTTCAACTTGGATACCATGAGGCGGACCATTGAAAGTTTTTGCATAAGCAGCAGGAATTCGTAGATCCTCCAAACGTAGAGCACGTAGGGCTTTGAAACCAAATACGTTACCCACAATGGAAGTAAACATGTTAGTAACAGAACCCTCTTCAAATAGATCTAATGGATAAGCTATATAACAGATATATTGATCCTCTTCCCCAGGAACGGGTTCGATGTGATAGCATCGTCCTTTGTAACGATCAAGACTGGTAAGTCCATCAGTCCAAACAGTTGTCCATGTACCAGTAGAAGATTCCGCAGCCACTGCAGCCCCTGCTTCTTCAGGCGGAACCCCCGGCTGAGGAGTTACTCGGAATGCTGCCAAGATATCAGTATCCTTGGTTTCGTATTCCGGGGTGTAGTAAGTCAATTTATAATCTTTAACACCAGCTTGAAATCCAACACCTGCTTTAGTTTCTGTTTGTGGTGACATAAGTCCCTCCCTACAACTCATGAATTAAGAATTCTCACAACGACAGGGTCTACTCGATATAGATTAAGCGTAAATTAAACCTTTGCAAAAATCTAAAAAAAAAAAAATATTCAATTAATATCAACTCATTAAATAAAAAAGGGAGTATGCTTAAGTTAATGAATATGTTTTATTCATATATAATGGGTACACCCTATGTACGTTCTATCCTATAGGAATTCGATAGGAATTGAGTTGTTATGGTAAGTTAACATGGTTCATTATTAAACCATAGATTTGATTCACCAAATCCATCATTATTGTATACTCTTTGATAGATATAGCGCAACCCAAACCAATCCCTTAATCCTTATTTTACAATTTTATAAGTTCTTATCTTAATAGGCCCCTTTCTTATTTTGAATCTAAATACCTAAATACTAAGAAAATTCTCTGTTGACAGCAATCTATGCTTCACAGTAGTATATATTTTGTATATTGAAGTCCTAGACAGGAAAGTAGAGTAGGCAAAGATCCTTGACAAAAGGAAAAATGTCTATGAAAAAAAAAAGATTGATTGAACTTTCCAACGGACTCATTCCATGAGTAAATGAGTGAATGGGATTCGCTTAGGCAACGAAATCAAGTGCTAGCCCCCTTTTCTTTTTTATTGAATTAACTAATTCATTTCCTTTTCACTTTTGGATTTTGGGATATTTTTTTGATTTGGCATTATTCAACAAGAAAAAAACGAAAAATTTCGACAAATTCCTTTTTTTGATAATTATGTGATAATTATGAGAACCAATCCTACTACTTCGCGTCCCGGGGTTTCCACAATTGAAGAAAAAAGTGCAGGGCGTATTGATCAAATTATTGGACCCGTGCTGGATATCACTTTTCCCCCAGGCAAGTTGCCTTATATTTATAACGCTTTGATAGTTAAGAGCCGGGACACTGCCGATAAGCAAATTAATGTGACTTGTGAGGTACAACAATTATTAGGAAATAATCGAGTTAGAGCTGTAGCTATGAGTGCTACAGACGGGTTGATGAGAGGAATGGAAGTGATTGACACAGGAGCTCCTCTTAGTGTTCCAGTCGGTGGAGCTACTCTCGGACGAATTTTTAACGTTCTTGGGGAACCTATTGACAATTTGGGTCCTGTAGATACTAGTGCAACATTCCCTATTCATAGATCCGCGCCTGCCTTTATTGAGTTAGATACGAAATTATCTATCTTTGAAACAGGTATTAAGGTGGTTGATCTTTTAGCTCCTTATCGGCGTGGAGGAAAAATCGGACTATTTGGGGGGGCAGGAGTAGGTAAAACAGTACTCATCATGGAATTAATCAATAACATTGCTAAAGCTCATGGAGGCGTATCCGTATTTGGGGGAGTAGGGGAACGGACTCGTGAAGGAAATGATCTTTATATGGAAATGAAGGAATCCGGAGTAATTAATGAAAAAAATATTGAGGAATCAAAAGTAGCTCTAGTCTATGGCCAAATGAATGAACCGCCGGGAGCTCGTATGAGAGTTGGTTTAACTGCCCTAACTATGGCAGAATATTTCCGAGATGTTAATAAGCAAGACGTGCTTTTATTCATCGATAATATCTTTCGTTTTGTTCAAGCAGGATCGGAGGTATCCGCCTTATTAGGGAGAATGCCCTCCGCAGTGGGTTATCAACCTACCCTTAGTACAGAAATGGGTTCTTTGCAAGAAAGAATTACTTCTACCAACAAGGGATCGATAACTTCGATCCAAGCAGTTTATGTACCTGCGGACGATTTGACCGACCCTGCTCCTGCCACAACATTTGCACATTTGGACGCTACTACCGTACTTTCCAGAGGATTAGCTTCCAAGGGTATTTATCCCGCAGTTGATCCTTTAGATTCAACCTCAACTATGTTACAGCCTCGGATCGTTGGCAAGGACCATTATGAAACTGCGCAAAGAGTTAAGGAAACTTTACAGCGTTACAAGGAACTTCAGGACATTATTGCAATTCTTGGGTTGGATGAATTATCGGAGGAGGATCGTTTAACTGTAGCAAGAGCACGAAAAATTGAGCGGTTCTTATCACAACCGTTCTTTGTGGCAGAAGTTTTTACCGGTTCTCCAGGAAAGTATGTTAGTCTTGCAGAAACAATTAGGGGGTTTCAACTAATTCTTTCCGGAGAATTAGATAGCCTACCCGAACAGGCTTTTTATTTGGTGGGGAACATCGATGAAGCTAGCACGAAAGCTATAAACTTAGAAGAGGAGAACAAATTGAAGAAATGAAATTAAATCTTTATGTACTAACTCCTAAACGAATTATTTGGGATTGTGAAGTGAAAGAAATCATTTTATCTACTAATAGTGGCCAAATTGGTGTATTACCAAACCACGCCCCCATTAACACAGCTGTAGATATGGGTCCTTTGAGAATACGCCTCCTCAACGACCAATGGTTAACGGCGGTTCTGTGGAGTGGTTTTGCGAGAATAGTTAATAATGAGATCATCATTTTAGGAAATGATGCAGAACTGGGTAGTGACATTGATCCAGAAGAAGCTCAACAGGCACTTGAAATAGCCGAAGCTAACTTGACTAAAGCTGAGGGTACGAAAGAATTGGTTGAAGCAAAGCTAGCTCTCAAACGGGCTAGGATACGAGTCGAAGCTATCAATTGGATTCCCCCATCCAATTAAAGACAATCCAAAGGTTTCGTTGATACAAAGAAAAAGAAAAGAAGGGTAGAAAAAGTTATTAGATAGCGAAGTAAGTCCAATGCTATCTAGTAATTTTTCTACCTACCTACCTACTATTGGATTTGAACCAATGACTCCCGCCGTATGAAAGCAGTACTCTAACCACTGAGTTAAGTAGGCAATTTATCATCACAAAAGAAGTCACATTACTTCGATCGATTATAGATCGAATGTTTTTTATAAGCAATACCGCTCCATTATTGGTATTCCGTTATTGGTATTATAGTAAATAGAAAAAAGGGATATCCTATGGCATTAGAGAATATTCATCTTGACAAGAAATTATCTATATGTTAAGATATCTCTGACAAGGGCTATAGCTCAGTTCGGTAGAGCAACTCGCTTACACGTGCGCCAATGCTTTTCAAGGGAACTTATTATGCAATGAACATAATTGACCTTATTGCAAAATCAATGTCTTACTTCATGGATTCGAGAGAATAGGAGAACAGTAGCCTGACAAACAGTCGGTTCAGTCCGATTCAGGTGCCAATTCTGGTGCCTAATCAAATAGAACCCCTATTGATTTGCTAGTTGATAAGGTAAATATCCAGCCCACTCAATGCTAGGCATAAGAGGATAAGGGCCTCCAAAAAACTTCTTTTCGTTCTATGAACTTTAAGGTGTATGAAGTCTCATAGTCAACTCTTGGAGCGGAACGATAGAGACTCCATTTCACTTAGTTTGATTTAATTTAGGCCGGAGGCAGACCTAAGTCAAAGTAATCCTCCTTTGAAACACTTTGGTATTGCTCCTAGATAGATCATAATACAAATAATCAATCAGAGCACAGGGAGCCATCTTATTATCTTTCCGTAAAGAAAAACTATGGCGGATTAACTGATCTTTACATCAGTTGATGAAAGAGCCCAATGCAGAAAAATGCATGTTGGGTCTTTGAAACAGTTCAAATCATTTCGATAATAATCCGTTTGATCTGTTTTACCGAGAAGGTCTACGGTTCGAATCCGTATAGCCCTACTAATATATATGTCTTTTTTTTTTTTTTAGATTTTAGGATGGATATCCTATGTTTCCTTTAGTATAGTTTTTTTTCCTTATTAGTACTTGTTTATAGACTCGAGGGTCGCTTGCGCCATAGAATAGAGATAAAAGCATTAGCATGGCTCATTTATCGAAAATCATAGAGACAGGAAAAGAAAAAAAAAATTCGATCAAATCAATAGAAGGAAAGATTCCTTATCTGATTTGAATTCCATCCTCCTTCAAATAGGATATGCCCTAAGTGCCTAGACTTTCCTATAATGACTGCAACGATTTTCTCCATTTTGCGAATTCCTATTTTGTTTGAAGTTTATTACTATAATATACATTATGTAAAAATATAGATTATCTAAATAGATCTACTTTAAATTGAAAAAATCGAAAGAAAATAAAAAGAAAGAGTAAATAATAAAACAGGATATTCTGTTTCATAATTATGAAATAGAGTTCTTTTTATTTAGTATTATTCCTCATTAGGCTGCATACATTAGTAATCCTATTTTAATTAGGTTCTAATCTAATTAGTAGTTAAGTATTTTCTTTTTTATTTAATAGTCTCTGACTATGCTTAAATAAAGGATAGAGCTATTCTTTTTTCTAGAAGATTCTAGAGAAAGCAAGACAAAGTGAAGCAAAAGAGTTTTCTTTGTATAAGAATTAGGTCTGTCTATACCATATCTAAATAGAATGGAAATCCAAAAGAAAGATAGTGGGGATTCCATTGGATGAATCCTTAAAGAAGACATGACACAAAAGAAACAAAAGCTAAAGTAAGCGCTCTTTGGTTTGAGCAAAAGAGATTCTTGTTTCACCGAGGAAAAGAGATAAATTCTGGATAAATTGACAATGCTAACTTGAATTGACTAATTTCAGTTCCGCCTATTCCACATTAATGGGAGTACATTTATGTTCCTGCTTCACGAATATGATATTT